AATAGGTGGATGGGGAAAAAAAGACTCCCCACCTTGGAAATGAGAAAATAAACAAAACGAATTCTCTTGTGTTTTTTGTCAAAAAAAAAAAAGAAGTTTCTTTTTTTTTTTATTTTTTATTTGTTTGTTGCACAAAAAAACTTTTGGAATTCCCGGTAGAAAGAGATTTCCCCAAAGAAAACGCTTTTAACGCTGCCCGACACCCCTTCCTTTTCCAAAAATTTTTACGAATACGCTTTTTTGATGCAGAAGTACGTTTTTTTGGAACTGCCATTTAAATAAAAATTAAGAGATTACTCATTGGTATAGCTGGATGTGAAAGACATCTATTGTTCACAAAAAATCAGCGCTTTCCTAATTCATTCTATTTTTTTCTAGAAAATATCTATTCAAAAATAAAAAAAAAAAAAAGAATATTCTCTATTTTGACTACTATTTTGTGTGATTTTCCCGGATCTTTGACTTATCTTTTCTTTTTTTTTTTATTTTCTTTTTCCACTTTCGAAAATATCCGTCAAAAAACCTTTTTTGATTGATATTTTTATTTCAAATTATTTCCCATTCAAATCCATATTTATAGAATTCCTTATGCGATAGAAATGGAATTAGTTGAACTTAATACAATAACGAATATGAAATAACTTAACCTTCTCTTTACTTTCATCGTTCTATATTTCATTTACATCAAATATACAATACCTCGAGAACGGGGAAAACCCCAATGTTTTTATTTAATAAAAACTTTATTAAATTTTGTTGTCAAACTCGTGAAAGAGACTTAATTTCACCTTTGATTTGAATTTTCAAATTCGAGGGAAACTTTAATGTCTTTCCTTCCTATGATTTGACCAATTGGAACTTCTTGATTTGAATATTGGAAGTATTTAGCAGAAAGAATAACTAAAAATAAATAAAAATTCAAAAAATTCTATTTATGTTAGTGCATATCTTGATTTTTTTCGGTGAATCGGAACCAATTAATATTAATTAAGAATTAAAAAACTTTTTTTATGGAACAGATATATCAATATGCGTGGATCATACCTTTCGTTCCACTTCCAGTTCCTATGTTAATAGGGGTAGGACTTCTTCTTTTTCCGACAGCAACAAAAAATCTTCGTCGTATGTGGGCTTTTCCAAGTATTTTTTTGTTAAGTATAGTCATGATTTTTTCAACTAATCTGTCTATTCAGCAAATAAATAGCAATTCTATCTATCAATATGTCTGGTCTTGGACTCTCGATAATGATTTTTCTTTAGAATTTGGATACTTGATAGATCCACTTACTTCTATTATGTCAATGTTAATCACTACTGTTGGAATTATGGTTCTTATTTATAGTGATAATTATATGGTTCATGATCAAGGCTACTTGAGATTTTTTGCTTATATGAGTTTTTTCAGTACTTCGATGTTGGGATTAGTTACTAGTTCAAATTTGATACAAATTTATATTTTTTGGGAATTAGTTGGAGTGTCTTCCTATTTATTAATAGGTTTTTGGTTCACAAGACCTCTTGCAGCAAATGCTTGTCAAAAGGCATTTGTAACGAATCGTGTAGGGGATTTTGGTTTATTATTAGGAATTTTAGGTTTTTATTGGATAACGGGGAGTTTTGAATTTAGGGATTTATTCGAAATATTCAATAACTTGATTTATAACAATGAAGTAAATTATCCCTTTGTTACATTGTGTGCTGCTCTATTATTTGCCGGTGCAGTTGCTAAATCTGCACAATTTCCTCTTCATGTATGGTTACCTGATGCTATGGAAGGACCCACTCCCATTTCGGCTCTTATACATGCTGCCACTATGGTGGCAGCGGGGATTTTTCTTGTAGCTCGCCTTCTTCCTCTTTTCATAGTTATACCCTATATAATGAATATAATTTCGTTGATAGGTATAATAACAGTATTATTAGGAGCTACTTTAGCTCTTGCTCAAAAAGACATTAAGAGGGGTTTGGCCTATTCGACAATGTCTCAATTGGGTTATATGATGTTAGCTCTAGGAATGGGGTCTTATCGAAGTGCTTTATTTCATTTGATTACTCATGCTTATTCCAAAGCATTATTATTTTTAGGGTCTGGATCTGTTATTCATTCAATGGAAACTATTGTTGGCTATTCTCCGGATAAAAGTCAGAATATGGTTCTTATGGGTGGTTTAACAAAGTATGTACCGATTACCAAAACCTCGTTTTTATTAGGTACACTTTCTCTTTGTGGTATTCCGCCTCTTGCTTGTTTTTGGTCCAAAGATGAAATTCTTAATGATAGTTGGCTGTATTCGCCGATTTTTGCAATAATAGCTTGGGCCACAGCAGGATTAACTGCGTTTTATATGTTTCGGATCTATTTACTTACTTTTGAGGGGCATTTAAATGTTTATTTTAAAAATTATAGTGGAAAAAAAAATACAGCTTTATATTCAATATCTATATGGGGTAAAGGGTGTTCAAAAATAATTAACAAAAATTTTCGTTTATTAAGAATTTA